TTGTTTTGAATTTGATGGTCTAAAATTTAAAAAATATTCATTCGCCTCTTGTTTTCCTTTGATATTTGGATTTTCACTAAAATTTGGATTGATATTCAAATTAAAAAGAAGTAAGTTGCTTGGGATAAACCAAGGTTTCTCTTTATATTTATGATAAAGTATTAAAAACTCTGGAAATAAAAAAACTTTCGGATTCGATATGAGGTGATTTAAGATTAAGAATTTTTCATTCATTCCCATCCAATCAAAAGACACCCCCATCCAATCAAAAAAGACCTTTTTATAATTGATTTCGGAATTTGATTTAATTGGAAGATAAAAAAGACCATTATTATGAGAATTCTCCGTTATTTGGTCCTTATTAGGTTCAACCTGAATATTTGTATTAAATTTCCAACCCAAATATTTTCTATCTGTATTTTTTTCCATATATATAATATCACTTTTTTCTAGATAATTCTTGATAGGAATATTATTGAGTATGTTAAAAAAAGTTTCTTTATTTTTGGTGGAATTTTCGTGCTTCTTTATTGTTTCTAATGATGATCTATAAATATCAGACTTATTCTTAGTTTCAGAATTCATATATTTATATGAGAAAAGATCATATCTATAGTTTTTTTGAAAATTCTCCTCTTTATTTGGTAATAAATATACTTTCAAATTTTGTTTTTTTTTGTAATCCAATAATGGGTCTTTTTCATAGGAATACCTTTTCTTTAAATCATCATTTTGAGACATTTGAGACATATGGCATTGATTTATTTGATTTCGCCATTTTTGTGGGACTAATGTAGACCATGTAATCTGAGATAAATCATATTGATAATGACTTCTTAACCAGTTTTTCCATGGATTCTTTTCATAATTTGAAAGTTTGTTATGTCTTACTTTGGAATCAAATATTCCTTGTGTTCCAAAAAAATCCTTTATTTCATTCTTAAGAAAAAAAGATGGTCCATTATATTGAAGAATAGATCTTAACTTATTGAAGTTAATAACTTGGGTTTGTGATAATTTAAAAAATACATATTTTTGTGACAAGTAAGATAAATCAAAAAAAATATGTGGCTTCTGCTTACTATTTCTAAGATTATCAAAAGCCTTTTTTATAGTCATAGGCGAAATGAAGTCAATTTTATTTTGTTTTTTTTTATTAATTCTTTCTTTATCTTTATTTATTTCATTATTGTCAATGTATTTTTCAAGAATTTTTTTTGTTGATTCCATAAAAAGTTGTAGAGAAATTCTGCGCATATTAATTATACATAAAAAGATATCTACGTATATTTTTTCAATGCAAAATTGAAATATTAATTCAATATTTTTTCTTTTTAATATTTTCCAAATTTTTGGGGGTGATTCTCGATTAGTCTTTTTATTTTTTTTCATTATTTCTATTTGATTTCTGATTGTGTTTCTTCTATCAATTCTATGTTTAATCTCTTCTTTTGCCTGTGAATAATCTCTAGATTTATTTTGACTAAATGATTCATGAATTATCTGAGTGCTGATTATCGAATCCTTTTCTGTTTGAGTTTCACTTGATTCATATATTTCTCTCGGTATAAAGAATGGCATTTTCTTTCCTTTTAAAAGTATTTGTTTTAAAAAGAAAAATGCTTTTTCTTGTTGCTTTATTATTTTTTTTAAAACTCTTTGAACTCTAAAATTAAAATTTCTTATTTCGACTTTGTAGTCTATATCTTTAAAAACGGGTTCAAAAAAGGAAGGTGTTTTTCGAGGAGGACCAAAAGGATATTCTGTTTCCATTCCCAAAACTGTTAAAAAACAAGAATCAAAATCATCTTGTTGCTTTCGATCTCTATCAGAGAGTCGTAGCTTAGATCCGTGCCACGGTTTCAAATGAAAAGGATATAAGATTTTGATCTGAAAACCTTCTATTAACCAATTTTTAGGAAATTCTGTTTTGGAGAATTGAAGACCATTATAGCTGCACTTTAAATAAATTTCTCTATTCCAATCTTGGAAATCCTCATACCATTCCGGAGATTGCCGTAATAAAATACGGACAATATTCTTAGCTATTATCAATAAGGGTAATTTAATATACCTTCTAAAAATTGATTGTGCTAGTAACAGAATACTTCTTGTTTTTTGTGCATATGGAATGTTTTCCCAGAATTCCATTGCGTCTTCCTGGTTGTTTTTTTTTATTTGGAATTGTTGATCTAAAATTTCAAATTCTGACTTTTTACCCAACCAATCTCTAATATTAAAAAAAAGCTTCATTAGGTCGGATATAGGAAAAGGAAAATCTTCCATTTTTTCCAAAAAAAGAGGGGAATGGGGATTTCCTTGAGACGGTCCCCAAATAACCATTTTACGCCTTTGAATGCGCATAGATCCTTTGATTACGGCTCGACGAAAATCTGGTTCTTCCAAATAACTTATAAAACCCGAATCTCTATTAAATTTTGTATAAAGATTATAAGTCTTGAAATTAGATTTCTTAAAACTTCGGTTGGAACGAGTTAAA